GACTTATGGAGTTTTTTAAAGAATATCCGAACAAAAAATGGATTCCATTTCTACCATTATTATGATATTCCATATTCCAATCCAATTCGATTGGATACCAGAAAAATAAATGAATTGGGAATTTGATCTGTTCGATGAGATAAAGACCTAATAATCAGAAACAATATAGAATTTCTTTTTTTAGCACTTAACCTTTTCACCGATTCAATTGTTCAAAAAAGAATTCGAATTCGCAACAAAGAAGAGAGAAAATTTTACCTATTTTTTTAGTAGAATCTGTAGAATAGGATTGAGGTGCGTAATAAGGCTTGGATTTATTAAACATGCGCAGATAGAACTCTAGTCTAGCTATAGTTATATATATAGATGTTTCTTCTTTTATTGCAGTCCTATTCATTCGGAACAGCACATGTCATGTTAAATTTGGATTTTCTATTCAATCTATTTAAAATCTATTTAATGAAAAATTGTAAAAAAAAATGCAAGTACGAAAATTTCTTGAAAATTATCTTATAGGCATTATATACCGATAAGATACCCGATTAGATAATATCTGTGTAATAATTTATGTTCTAGGGTTTACATATACTGATAATTGCTGTTATAATTGAAATGGGATTTTTTTCTTGAAAAAGAAATACTGATTAGTTATGTCTCAAATTTAATTTTCTTATCTCATTAGGAAAAAACCAATTTTTTGAATTTAAATTGAAGAATCATTCATGAATTAAATTAATAGTTAATGGTTCCGATTTGTCCTGAATTTTAGCTTTTTTGACTGAAAATGCACGTTCTTTTTTTTTTTCAATAGAAAAAAAAAGCTTTTAAGAATGGGATTAAGGAAAACAGAATCGAAGATATAAACAAATAAAAAAAACAAGTTTAGAACCCCCTTTTTTTATTTGGGGGTATTCTCATCTATTTTTTTGTATCATTTTGGCGGCATGGCCGAGCGGTAAGGCGGGGGACTGCAAATCCTTTTTCCCCAGTTCAAATCCGGGTGTCGCCTGATCGACAAAATAGCTTATTCCGTTTTGTTGATATAAAACTTGACAATTTTTTCCAGCAGAAGCAAGCGGGGGAAAGGGACTCTTGAGACTTCCTTGATTCTAAATTCTAAGCATCTGCAGGTTTTATTCTTTAAAATTCTATAAATCCTTACTTACGTCTCGGATTCAAGAATTCAAGAAAGATTCTAGTAGTGAAAAGGAATCGGTAAATCTTGATATGATAGTCCTTCCACTACTAATGTAGTGTCTGTCTACTGACTGGGTCTTGAATTAGATTGGATAGGGATAGATCGGACAGGGAATCGAATTCCATTTTTACTTGGGGAAAGGGCGAAAAAAACTTTGTATACAGACTCCTGAAAGTATATGAGCACTCCGGCATTTATTCAATATTAGTTAGATTGAATAGCTAATTGGCTTTCTTTATCTTTTATTATTATTTTTTTTTTTTCTATTTAGAATTCTATTTCTAAATAGAATATATTCTAAATAGAATATAAATAGAATATAAGAATCTATTTAAAAGAATATAAGAATCTATTTAAAATATAAATATTAATATATTCAATTTATTATTTATTAAATTGAAATCAAAAAAGAAAGAAATTTGAAATATGAAATTCATATTCTAATTATCTATTTAGAATTCGAATTCTATATTATATATATTCAATTTAAATTCATTATAAATTCGAATTCTATATTATATATATATTCAATTATAAATTATATAATTAGAATTCAATTCTAAAATATAAATATAAAGTATAAAATTCTAAATTCTAATACTCTAATACTAATCTAGAAAATAGAAATATATTAAATATATTAAATAATTATAAATAATATTCTATTCATATTCCATTTTATTCAAAAAAAAAATGATATTCTAATTAAATATTCTAATAAATTGAAAAATGGAATAGAAATATTTATTAATATATTAGATAATTAGAATATTAGATAATTAGAAGATTTTAAATATTTAGAAATTAATATTCTTTCCAATTTTTTAATAATATCCTTTTTTACTTAATTAAATCGAGGACAACTAAATCAAAATAAAAACATAGGTCTTATTATTCCTACCTGTTAGTAACATTCATTCCCTTAATACTTCCAAGGGTGTCTCCGGATATTTTTTTCTGATTATACTAGAAATCATATAAGAACTTGTTAGATGTTATAATTGGATTTATTGGATTCCTTCGTCAATGATGTTAGGCCAGAATCCCTTTTTGACTCTGTGCCAGTGATTCCACTATTATTTATTTTTAGTGAACAATAAAAAAATGAAATAATTCCTTCATATTGATAGAAATAGGAGACATAATTTACATGGATATAGTAAGTCTCGCTTGGGCTGCTTTAATGGTAGTCTTTACATTTTCCCTTTCCCTCGTAGTATGGGGAAGAAGTGGACTCTAAAAATACTACTAAGTGAGTTGAGGGAAAAAACTAAAATAAAACTGTATCCATTGTTTTATAGA